GTTAATGTAGCTTAAACTCAAAGCAAGGCGCTGAAAATGCCTAGATGAGTACATCTACTCCATAAACACATAGGTCTGGTCCCAGCCTTCCTGTTAACTTTCAATAGACTTACACATGCAAGCATCCACGCCCCGGTGAGTAATGCCCTCCCAATCAACAAGACTAAGAGGAGCAGGTATCAAGCACACACCCTGTAGCTCATAACGCCTCGCTTAACCACACCCCCACGGGAGACAGCAGTGACAAAAATTAAGCCATAAACGAAAGTTTGACTAAGCCATATTGACTAGGGTTGGTAAATCTCGTGCCAGCCACCGCGGCCATACGATTGACCCAAGCTAACAGGAATACGGCGTAAAGCGTGTTAAAGCATTACATCAAATAGAGTTAAATTCTAATTAAACTGTAAAAAGCCATAATTACAACAAAAATAAATGACGAAAGTAACCCTACAGCAGCTGACACACTATAGCTAAGACCCAAACTGGGATTAGATACCCCACTATGCTTAGCCCTAAACATAAATAATTACAAAACAAAATTATTCGCCAGAGTACTACCGGCAATAGCCCGAAACTCAAAGGACTTGGCGGTGCTTTATACCCCTCTAGAGGAGCCTGTTCTATAATCGATAAACCCCGATTAACCTCACCAATCCTTGCTAATACAGTTTATATACCGCCATCTTCAGCAAACCCTAAAAAGGAACAAAAGTAAGCTCAATCATGACACATAAAGACGTTAGGTCAAGGTGTAACCTATGGAATGGGAAGAAATGGGCTACATTTTCTACCCAAGAATATTCAATACGAAAGCCATTATGAAACTAATGGCCAAAGGAGGATTTAGCAGTAAACTAAGAATAGAGTGCTTAGTTGAATCAGGCCATGAAGCACGCACACACCGCCCGTCACCCTCCTCAAATAGATACAATGCATTAAAATTTATTCATACGCACTAACCACATGAGAGGAGACAAGTCGTAACAAGGTAAGCATACTGGAAAGTGTGCTTGGATAAACCAAGGTATAGCTTAACTAAAGCATCTAGTTTACACCTAGAAGATTTCACACACTATGAATATCTTGAACTACACCTAGCCCAAAACTCTTGTTCTTCAATCTAAACAACCAAATCAAATTAAAACAAAGCATTTATTCCAATTAAAGTATAGGAGATAGAAATTCTAATTATGGCGCTATAGAGAAAGTACCGTAAGGGAACGATGAAAGAAAAAAGTTAAAGTACAAAAAAGCAAAGATTAACTCTTGTACCTTTTGCATAATGAATTAACGAGCAAAAAACTTAACAAAACGAATTTTAGCTAAGTAACCCGAAACCAGACGAGCTACTTACGGACAATTTATTAGAACCAACTCATCTATGTGGCAAAATAGTGAGAAGATCCATAAGTAGAGGTGACATGCCTAACGAGCCTGGTGATAGCTGGTTGTCCAGAAAATGAATCTCAGTTCAGCTTTAAAGATACCAAAAATACAAATAAATCTCACTGTATCTTTAAAAGTTAGTCTAAAAAGGTACAGCTTTTTAGAAACGGATACAACCTTTACTAGAGAGTAAAATCTAACAACACCATAGTAGGCTTAAAAGCAGCCATCAATTAAGAAAGCGTTAAAGCTCAACAATATAAACAACATTAATTCCAGCAATAGTATAACCAACTCCTAGACCCAGTACTGGACTATTCTATTACTAAATAGAAGTAACAATGTTAATATGAGTAACAAGAAAAATTTTCTCCTTGCACAAGTTTAAGTCAGTATCTGATAATACCCTGACTGTTAACAGTAAATAAAAATAACCCAACAATAAATAATTTATTAATTGTACTGTTAACCCAACACAGGAGTGCATACAGGAAAGATTAAAAGAAGTAAAAGGAACTCGGCAAACACAAACCCCGCCTGTTTACCAAAAACATCACCTCCAGCATCTCTAGTATTGGAGGCACTGCCTGCCCAGTGACTAACCGTTAAACGGCCGCGGTATCCTGACCGTGCAAAGGTAGCATAATCATTTGTTCTCTAAATAAGGACTTGTATGAACGGCCACACGAGGGTTTTACTGTCTCTTACTTCCAATCAGTGAAATTGACCTCCCCGTGAAGAGGCGGGGATAAACCAACAAGACGAGAAGACCCTATGGAGCTTTAACTAATTAACCCAAGGAAAATAAATTTAACCACCAAGGGATAACTACACTCTTTATGGGTTAACAGTTTCGGTTGGGGTGACCTCGGAGAATAAAAAATCCTCCGAGCGATTTTAAAGACTAGACCTACAAGTCAAATCAAACCATCGCTTATTGATCCAAAAACTTGATCAACGGAACAAGTTACCCTAGGGATAACAGCGCAATCCTATTCAAGAGTCCATATCGACAATAGGGTTTACGACCTCGATGTTGGATCAGGACACCCCGATGGTGCAACAGCTATCAAAGGTTCGTTTGTTCAACGATTAAAGTCCTACGTGATCTGAGTTCAGACCGGAGTAATCCAGGTCGGTTTCTATCTGTTATGTATTTCTCCCAGTACGAAAGGACAAGAGAAATAAGGCCAACTTCAACAAAGCGCCTTAAACCAATTAATGACCTTATCTCAATTAATTCTACAAACATAACCTGCCCTAGAAAAGGGCCCAGTTAAGGTGGCAGAGCCCGGTAATTGCGTAAATCTTAAACCTTTATACTCAGAGATTCAAATCCTCTCCTTAACAAAATGTTTATAGTCAATATTTTAACGCTTATTATTCCTATTCTACTAGCTGTAGCTTTTCTCACACTAGTTGAACGAAAGGTCCTAGGCTACATACAATTCCGAAAAGGCCCAAACGTTGTAGGGCCATATGGCCTACTTCAACCCATTGCTGATGCAATCAAACTTTTCATTAAAGAACCCCTACGACCTGCCACATCTTCAACCTCAATATTTATTTTAGCCCCCATCCTAGCCCTGACCCTAGCCCTAACCATATGAACCCCCCTACCTATACCCTACCCTCTTATTAATATAAACTTAGGAGTTCTCTTCATATTAGCTATATCGAGCTTAGCCGTATACTCAATTCTCTGATCAGGCTGAGCCTCCAACTCAAAATATGCTCTCATCGGAGCCCTACGAGCAGTAGCACAAACAATCTCATACGAAGTAACCCTAGCAATTATTTTATTATCAGTATTATTAATAAATGGATCTTTTACCCTATCCACACTAATCACTACACAAGAACAAGTATGGCTAATCTTCCCAGCATGACCCCTAGCAATAATATGATTCATCTCAACACTAGCAGAAACAAACCGGGCACCATTCGATCTAACCGAAGGAGAATCTGAACTAGTATCAGGCTTTAACGTAGAATATGCCGCAGGACCGTTTGCCCTATTCTTCATGGCAGAATATGCAAATATTATCATAATAAATATTTTCACAACGACCCTCTTCTTAGGAGCATTTCACAACCCATACATACCAGAACTCTACACAATTAATCTTATCGTCAAATCACTGCTACTCACAATTACTTTCCTATGAATCCGAGCATCCTACCCCCGATTTCGCTATGACCAACTAATATATCTATTATGAAAAAGCTTCCTACCCCTAACACTAGCCCTATGCATATGACACGTATCACTACCTATCCTCCTATCAAGCATCCCCCCACAAACATAAGAAATATGTCTGACAAAAGAGTTACTTTGATAGAGTAAATAATAGAGGCTCAAATCCTCTTATTTCTAGAACTATAGGAATTGAACCTACTCCTAAGAACCCAAAACTCTTCGTGCTCCCAATTACACCAAATTCTAATAGTAAGGTCAGCTAATTAAGCTATCGGGCCCATACCCCGAAAATGTTGGTTCATATCCTTCCCGTACTAATAAACCCAGTCGTCTTTACTATTATCCTAATAACTATCATGCTCGGAACCATTATTGTTATAATTAGCTCCCACTGACTACTTATCTGAATTGGATTCGAAATAAATATACTCGCCATAATCCCCATTATAACAAAAAAACATAACCCACGAGCCACAGAAGCATCAATCAAGTATTTCCTAACTCAATCAACAGCCTCAATATTACTAATAATAGCTATTATCATTAACTTAATATTTTCAGGTCAATGAACCGTAATAAAATTATTTAACCCAATAGCCTCCATACTCGTAACAATAGCCCTCGCCATAAAACTAGGAATAGCCCCATTTCACTTCTGAGTCCCAGAAGTAACACAAGGCATTCCCCTATCCTCCGGCATAGTATTACTTACATGACAAAAACTAGCACCCATATCAGTACTTTATCAAATCCTCCCATCCATTAATCTAAACCTAATCCTAACCCTATCAATATTATCCATTATAATCGGAGGCTGAGGGGGACTAAACCAAACCCAACTACGAAAAATTATAGCCTATTCATCAATCGCTCACATAGGCTGAATAACAGCAATTTTACCATACAATCCTACCATAACATTACTAAACCTAATTATCTACATTATCATAACCTCCACTATATTTATACTATTTATAGCTAACTCAACCACAACTACTTTATCACTATCACACACATGAAATAAAACACCCATCTTAACAGTATTAGTCCTTATCACCTTACTATCAATAGGAGGACTCCCTCCACTATCAGGATTTATACCAAAATGAATAATCATTCAAGAAATAACAAAAAATAACAGCATTATTTTACCCACTTTCATATCAATTACAGCACTACTAAATCTATATTTTTACATACGACTCGCATACTCCACCGCACTCACAATATTTCCCTCCACAAATAACATAAAAATAAAATGACAATTCTCAACCACAAAACGAATAACCCTACTGCCAACAATAACCGTACTATCTACAATACTACTACCACTTACACCAATACTCTCAATTTTAGAATAGGAATTTAGGTTAAATAGACCAAGAGCCTTCAAAGCCCTAAGCAAGTATAAGTTACTTAATTCCTGATAAGGACTGCAAGATCATATCTTACATCAATTGAATGCAAATCAACTACTTTAATTAAGCTAAATCCTCACTAGATTGGTGGGCTCCACCCCCACGAAACTTTAGTTAACAGCTAAACACCCTAATCAACTGGCTTCAATCTACTTCTCCCGCCGCAAGGAAAAAAAGGCGGGAGAAGCCCCGGCAGAGTTTGAAGCTGCTTCTTTGAATTTGCAATTCAATATGTTTATTCACTACAGGACTTGGTAAAAAGAGGAATCCAAACCTCTGTCTCTAGATTTACAGTCTATTGCTTTACTCAGCCATTTTACCTATGTTCATTAACCGTTGATTATTTTCAACTAACCATAAAGACATTGGCACCCTTTACCTTCTATTCGGTGCCTGAGCTGGCATAGCAGGGACCGCCTTAAGCTTATTAATTCGCGCTGAACTAGGCCAACCCGGAACCCTACTTGGAGATGACCAAATCTACAACGTAGTTGTAACCGCACATGCATTTGTAATAATTTTCTTTATAGTAATACCTATTATAATTGGAGGATTCGGCAATTGACTAGTCCCTCTAATAATTGGAGCCCCTGATATAGCATTCCCTCGGATAAACAATATGAGCTTTTGACTCCTTCCCCCCTCTTTCCTGCTACTTCTGGCATCCTCTATAGTTGAAGCTGGAGCAGGAACAGGTTGAACCGTGTACCCTCCCCTAGCTGGTAACCTAGCCCATGCAGGAGCCTCAGTGGACCTAACCATTTTCTCCCTACACCTGGCAGGTGTTTCCTCGATTCTAGGAGCCATTAATTTTATTACTACTATTATTAATATAAAACCCCCCGCAATATCGCAATATCAAACCCCCCTGTTTGTGTGATCTGTACTGATCACTGCCGTACTGCTCCTTCTTTCTCTTCCTGTATTAGCAGCTGGCATTACAATACTACTAACAGACCGAAACTTGAACACAACCTTTTTTGACCCAGCAGGAGGGGGAGACCCTATCCTATATCAACATCTATTCTGATTCTTTGGGCACCCTGAAGTATATATTCTTATTTTACCCGGATTTGGAATAATTTCCCATATCGTAACCTACTATTCAGGGAAAAAAGAACCATTCGGATACATAGGAATAGTATGGGCCATGATATCAATTGGGTTCCTAGGATTTATTGTATGAGCCCATCATATATTTACAGTCGGAATAGACGTCGACACACGGGCTTACTTTACGTCAGCCACTATAATTATTGCTATCCCAACTGGAGTAAAAGTCTTTAGTTGACTAGCAACACTTCATGGAGGCAATATCAAATGATCCCCCGCTATAATATGAGCCCTGGGCTTTATTTTTCTTTTTACAGTTGGAGGCCTAACCGGAATCGTTTTAGCCAACTCCTCCCTTGACATTGTTCTTCACGACACATATTATGTAGTAGCGCATTTCCACTACGTATTATCAATGGGAGCTGTATTCGCTATTATAGGAGGATTTGTACATTGATTTCCATTATTCTCAGGATATACTCTAAATGATACATGAGCCAAAATCCACTTCGCAATTATGTTTGTAGGCGTCAACATAACTTTTTTTCCACAACACTTCCTAGGACTATCTGGTATACCACGACGATACTCTGATTACCCAGACGCATATACAATATGAAACACTATTTCATCGATAGGCTCATTCATCTCACTAACAGCAGTGATACTAATAACTTTTATTATCTGAGAAGCATTCGCATCCAAGCGAGAAGTCCTAACTGTAGATCTAACTACAACTAATCTAGAATGACTAAATGGATGCCCTCCACCATATCACACATTTGAAGAACCCACATATGTAAACCTAAAATAAGAAAGGAAGGAATCGAACCCCCTACTATTGGTTTCAAGCCAACACCATAGCCACTATGTCTCTCTCAATAAACGAGATGTTAGTAAAAATTTACATAACCTTGTCAAGATTAAGTTACAGGTGAAAGTCCTGTACATCTCACATGGCATATCCTATACAGCTAGGCTTTCAAGACGCAACATCACCTATTATAGAAGAACTACTACACTTCCACGATCATACACTAATAATTGTTTTTCTAATTAGCTCATTAGTACTCTATATTATTTCCCTAATACTAACAACAAAATTAACCCATACTAGTAATATAGACGCACAAGAGGTAGAGACAATCTGAACTGTCTTACCAGCCATCATCCTAATCATAATTGCCCTCCCATCCTTACGAATTTTATATATAATAGACGAAATTAACAACCCATTCCTCACAGTAAAAGCCATAGGCCATCAATGATACTGAAGTTATGAATATACGGACTATGAAGACTTAAGCTTTGACTCCTATATGATCCCAACACCAGAGTTAAAACCAGGAGAACTGCGATTACTAGAAGTAGATAACCGAGTTGTACTGCCTATAGAAATAACAATTCGAATATTAGTCTCTTCCGAAGACGTTCTACACTCGTGAGCAGTTCCTTCCCTAGGGTTAAAAACAGATGCAATCCCAGGCCGTTTAAACCAAACAACCCTCATATCAACACGTCCAGGCCTATTTTATGGTCAATGCTCAGAAATCTGCGGATCAAATCACAGCTTTATACCAATTGTTCTCGAACTAGTTCCACTAAAATACTTTGAAAAATGATCTGCATCAATACTGTAAAATCATCAAGAAGCTATTCCAGCATTAACCTTTTAAGTTAAAGATCGAGAGCATAATACTCTCCTTGATGACATGCCACAACTAGATACATCAACGTGACTTACAATAATTTTATCCATATTCTTAGCCCTCTTTATTGTCTTCCAACTAAAAATCTCAAAACACAATTTCTACCACAACCCAGAATTAATAACAACAAAAACACTAAAACAAGACACCCCCTGAAAAACAAAATGAACGAAAATCTATTTGCCTCTTTCATTACCCCTATAATACTAGGCCTTCCCCTTGCTACTCTTATTGTTCTATTCCCTAGCTTACTATTTCCTTCATCAAACCGACTAATCAATAATCGCTTTATCTCCCTCCAACAATGAGTACTTCAACTTACATCAAAACAAATAATAAGCACCCATAGCACCAAAGGACAAACATGAACATTAATATTAATGTCTTTAATTCTATTTATTGGATCCACAAATTTATTAGGCCTACTACCCCATTCATTCACACCAACCACACAACTATCAATAAACTTAGGCATGGCTATTCCTTTATGAGCAGGAACCGTGGTTATAGGCTTCCGCAACAAAACCAAGACATCACTTGCCCACTTCCTACCACAAGGGACACCCACACCCTTGATCCCAATATTAGTGATCATTGAAACCATCAGCCTCTTCATTCAACCAGTAGCCCTCGCCGTACGATTAACAGCCAATATCACAGCAGGACACTTACTAATTCATCTAATTGGAGGAGCCACCCTCGCATTAACAAGCATTAGTAACATAGCAGCACTTATTATATTTATTATTCTAATTCTACTAACAATTCTCGAATTCGCAGTGGCTATAATCCAAGCCTACGTATTTACCCTTCTAGTCAGCCTATACCTACATGACAACACATAATGACACACCAAACCCATGCTTATCACATAGTAAATCCAAGCCCCTGACCCCTTACAGGAGCATTATCTGCCCTCCTAATAACATCTGGCCTCACCATATGATTCCATTTTAATTCAATAACCCTACTATTCCTAGGTCTAACAACAAACATACTTACAATATACCAATGATGACGAGATGTAATTCGAGAAAGTACTTTTCAAGGCCACCATACTCCAGTCGTCCAAAAAGGCCTACGCTATGGGATAATTCTTTTTATTATCTCCGAAGTCCTATTTTTTACTGGATTTTTCTGAGCCTTCTATCACTCAAGCCTTGCTCCCACACCCGAACTAGGTGGCTGCTGACCCCCAACAGGTATTCATCCACTTAATCCCCTAGAAGTTCCACTACTTAATACCTCTGTCCTTTTAACCTCAGGAGTCTCCATCACCTGAGCCCACCACAGTCTCATAGAAGGAGATCGCAAACACATACTGCAAGCCCTATTCATCACCATTGCACTAGGCCTATATTTTACACTACTACAAGTATCAGAATATTATGAAGCACCCTTCACAATCTCAGATGGGGTATATGGTTCGACTTTCTTCGTAGCCACAGGATTCCACGGTCTTCATGTTATTATTGGATCCACCTTCTTAATCGTCTGTTTCTTCCGTCAATTAAAATTTCACTTCACCTCTAGTCACCATTTCGGCTTCGAAGCAGCTGCCTGATACTGACATTTCGTAGACGTAGTATGGCTTTTCCTCTACGTATCCATCTATTGATGAGGGTCATGTCCTTTTAGTATTAACTAGTACAACTGACTTCCAATCAGTTAGTTTCGGTCCAGTCCGAAAAAGAACAATAAACCTTATAATTACTCTTCTAACCAACTTCATACTAGCTACACTACTCATAACCATCGCATTCTGACTCCCCCAACTGAACGCGTACTCAGAAAAAACAAGCCCATACGAATGTGGATTTGACCCTATAATATCCGCTCGTCTTCCTTTCTCCATAAAATTTTTTCTAGTAGCTATCACATTCCTCCTTTTTGACCTAGAAATTGCACTACTCCTACCACTCCCATGAGCCTCACAAACAAACAACCTAAACACAATACTCATTATAGCCCTCCTCTTAATTTTTCTATTAGCCGTAAGCCTAGCCTACGAGTGAACTCAAAAAGGACTAGAATGGACCGAATATGGTACTTAGTTTAAAACAAAATAAATGATTTCGACTCATTAGATTATGATTAAGCTCATAATTACCAAATGTCCCTCGTATATATAAATATTATAACAGCATTCACAGTATCTCTTATAGGACTACTAATATATCGATCCCATCTCATATCCTCTCTCCTATGCCTAGAAGGAATGATATTATCCCTATTTGTTATAGCTACCCTAATAATCCTAAATTCACACTTCACCTTAGCCAGCATAATGCCCATTATTCTACTAGTTTTCGCAGCCTGCGAAGCAGCACTAGGTCTATCTTTACTAGTAAAGGTATCAAACACATATGGCACCGACTACGTACAGAATCTTAACCTTCTACAATGCTAAAATACATCGTCCCCACAATAATACTGATACCCCTAACCTGATTATCAAAAAATAACATAATCTGAATTAACTCCACGCTCCACAGCTTTCTAATTAGCTTTACAAGCTTGCTCCTTATAAATCAATTTGGCGACAACAGTCTTAATTTCTCATTGACCTTCTTCTCTGACTCCCTATCCACACCACTGCTAATTCTAACTATATGACTCCTTCCCTTAATACTTATGGCTAGCCAACATCACCTATCAAAAGAAAGCCCAGCCCGAAAAAAACTCTTCATCTCAATACTAGTTTTATTACAACTATTCCTAATCATAACATTCACTGCTACAGAACTAATCTTTTTCTACATTATATTTGAAGCAACATTAGTCCCCACACTAATTATTATTACCCGATGAGGAAACCAAACGGAACGCCTAAACGCTGGCCTCTACTTCTTATTTTACACATTAGCAGGGTCCCTACCCTTATTAATTGCACTAACTTATATTCAAAATACAATAGGATCTCTAAATTTCTTAATTCTCCAGTATTGAGTACAACCAATATCCAACTCCTGATCTAATACCTTTATATGACTAGCGTGCATAATAGCCTTCATAGTAAAAATACCACTATACGGACTTCACCTTTGACTACCTAAAGCTCACGTAGAAGCCCCAATTGCAGGCTCCATAGTCCTCGCAGCAATTCTACTAAAACTAGGAGGATATGGTATACTACGAGTCACACTACTCTTATATCCAATTACCGATTTCATAGCATATCCATTCATCATATTATCACTATGAGGCATAATCATAACCAGCTCAATTTGCCTCCGTCAAACGGACCTAAAATCACTCATCGCATATTCTTCCATTAGCCACATAGCATTAGTCATCGTCGCCATTCTTGTCCAAACACCCTGAAGCTACATAGGAGCTACCGCTCTAATAATTGCCCACGGTCTCACATCCTCCATACTCTTCTGTTTAGCAAATTCCAACTACGAACGAATTCACAGTCGCACAATAATTTTAGCCCGCGGCCTACAAATGTTTCTTCCACTAATAGCTACCTGATGACTCCTAGCAAGCCTAACTAACTTAGCTCTACCCCCAACAATTAACCTAATTGGAGAACTATTTGTAGTAATATCAACTTTCTCATGATCTAACATCACAATCATTCTAATAGGACTTAACATAGTAATTACTGCTCTATATTCCCTCTATATACTTATCACAACACAACGAGGAAAACATACCCATCACATCAACAACATTTCACCCTCCTTCACACGAGAAAACGCACTCATATCACTTCATATACTACCACTACTACTTCTATCCCTAAACCCAAAAATTATTCTAGGCCCCCTATACTGTAAATATAGTTTAAAAAAAACGTTAGATTGTGAATCTAACAACAGAAGCTCGCCATCTTCTTATTTACCGAAAAAGTATGCAAGAACTGCTAACTCTATGCCCCCATGTTTAACATCATGGCTTTTTCAAACTTTTAAAGGATGGTAGTTATCCATTGGTCTTAGGAACCAAAAAATTGGTGCAACTCCAAATAAAAGTAATAAACCTATTTTCCTCCCTCACACTGACCACCCTAATCCTACTAACCGCACCCATCATAATAACTAGTATTAATACCCACAAATCTACTAACTACCCATTCTATGTAAAAACAACCGTCTTATATGCCTTCATCACTAGTATAATTCCCACAATGATATTTATTTACACAGGACAAGAAATAATCATTTCAAACTGACACTGATTAACCATTCAAACCCTCAAACTAACACTCAGTTTCAAAATAGACTACTTCTCAATGATATTCGTCCCAGTAGCACTGTTCGTCACATGGTCCATTATAGAATTCTCAATATGATATATACACTCAGACCCCAACATCAACCAATTCTTCAAATACTTACTCTTATTTCTTATTACAATACTCATTCTCGTTACAGCGAATAACCTATTTCAACTGTTTATCGGCTGAGAGGGAGTCGGAATTATATCATTCTTACTAATTGGATGGTGATATGGACGAGCAGACGCGAACACAGCAGCCTTACAAGCAGTCCTATACAATCGCATCGGCGACATCGGATTTATTCTAACAATAGCATGATTCCTAATTAACCTCAACACCTGAGATCTCCAACAAATCTTCATACTAAAACCAGACAACTCAAACCTACCTCTAATAGGATTAATCCTAGCCGCAACCGGAAAATCCGCACAATTCAGCTTACACCCATGACTACCCTCCGCAATAGAAGGCCCAACGCCCGTCTCAGCATTACTTCACTCAAGCACAATAGTAGTAGCAGGTATTTTTCTACTAATTCGCTTTTATCCATTAACAGAAAACAATAAGTTTGTCCAATCCACTATATTATGCTTAGGGGCCATCACCACACTATTTACAGCAATGTGTGCCCTAACCCAAAATGACATTAAAAAAATTATTGCCTTCTCCACATCCAGCCAACTTGGCCTTATAATAGTAACAATCGGAATCAATCAACCCCACCTAGCATTTCTTCACATCTGCACTCACGCCTTCTTTAAAGCCATATTATTCTTATGCTCTGGTTCCATTATCCACAACCTAAATGACGAACAAGACATTCGAAAAATGGGAGGCTTACTTAAAACAATACCATTTACCACAACAGCCCTCATTATCGGCAGCCTCGCACTAACAGGAATTCCCTTCCTCACTGGATTTTACTCTAAAGACCTAATTATTGAAGCCACCAACACGTCATATACCAACGCCTGAGCCCTTCTAATAACACTAATCGCCACCTCCTTCACAGCCATCTACAGTACCCGCATCATTTTCTTCGCACTCCTAGGACAACCTCGATTTCCAACTCTCATTACCATCAACGAAAACAATCCACTCCTAGTAAACCCAATTAAACGTTTACTATTAGGAAGCCTCTTCGCAGGATTCATCATTTCCAACAACATCCCCCCAATAACAATTCCCCAAATAACTATACCATACTATCTAAAAATAACCGCCCTAGCAGTTACAATCCTAGGCTTCATTCTAGCGCTAGAAATTAGCAACATAACTTATTACCTAAAATTTAATTATCCATCAAACATATTTAAATTCTCTAATCTACTAGGATATTATCCTACAATTATACACCGCTTAACCCCATACATAAATCTAACAATAAGTCAAAAATCAGCATCCTCCCTCCTAGACCTAATCTGACTAGAAACCATTTTACCAAAAACCATCTCACTCATTCAAATAAAAATATCTACTTCAATTACAAGCCAAAAAGGCCTGCTTAAACTATATTTCCTTTCTTTCCTAATTACAATTCTCATCAGCATAATTTTATTTAATTTCCACGAGTAATTTCCATAATTACTACAACACCAATTAATAAAGACCAACCAGTAACAATAACCAGTCAAGTACCATAACTGTATAAAGCAGCAATTCCTATAGCCTCCTCACTAAAAAATCCAGAATCTCCTGTATCATAAATAACTCAATCCCCCATACCATTAAACTTAAATACAATTTCCACCTCCTTATCTCCTAATACATATCAAACTATAAGAAACTCCATTAATAACCCAGTAACAAACGCCCCTAAAACAACCTTATTAGAAACCCATACCTCAGGATACTGCTCAATAGCCATAGCTGTTGTATAACCAAAAACCACCATTATACCCCCTAAATAAATTAAAAAAACCATTAAACCTAAAAAAGACCCACCAAAATTCAATACAATACCACACCCAACCCCACCACTCACAATTAATCCCAACCCCCCATAAATAGGTGAAGGTTTTGAAGAAAATCCCACAAAACCTATCACAAAAATTACACTTAAAATAAATACAATATATAGTATCATTATTCCTACATGGAATTTAACCATGACCAATGATATGAAAAACCATCGTTGTTATTCAACTACAAGAACACTAATGACCAACATCCGAAAAACCCACCCACTAATAAAAATTGTAAACAACGCATTTATTGACCTCCCAACTCCATCAAACATCTCATCATGATGAAATTTTGGCTCTCTCCTAGGTATCTGCTTAATTTTACAAATTCTAACAGGCCTATTCCTAGCAATACACTACACATCAGACACAACAACAGCATTCTCCTCTGTAACACACATCTGTCGAGACGTAAACTATGGCTGAATTATCCGATATATACACGCAAACGGAGCATCCATATTTTTCATCTGCCTATTTATACACGTAGGACGAGGCCTATATTACGGATCATATACCTTTTTAGAAACATGAAACATTGGAGTAATCCTCTTACTTACAACAATAGCCACGGCATTCATAGGCTACGTCTTACCATGAGGACAAATATCATTCTGAGGAGCAACAGTCATTACCAATCTTCTTTCAGCAATTCCATACATCGGTACAGACCTAGTCGAATGAATCTGAGGGGGGTTCTCAGTAGATAAAGCTACCCTCACCCGATTTTTCGCCTTCCACTTCATCCTCCCATTTATCATCGCAGCCCTCGCCATAGTCCACTTACTTTTCCTCCACGAAACAGGATCTAATAACCCAACAGGAATTTTATCAGACGCAGACAAAATTCCATTTCACCCCTACTATACTATTAAAGATATCCTAGGCGCCATACTACTCATCCTCACCCTTATACTACTAGTATTATTCTCACCCGACTTACTCGGAGACCCAGACAACTACACTCCAGCAAACCCGCTAAATACACCTCCCCATATCAAGCCCGAATGATACTTCCTATTTGCATACGCAATCTTACGATCAATCCCTAACAAACTAGGAGGAGTCCTAGCCCTAGCCCTCTCAATCCTAGTACTAATACTTGTACCTTTCCTTCATATATCCAAACAACGAAGTATAATGTTCCGACCAATTAGTCAATGCGTATTCTGAACCCTAGTAGCAGACCTACTGGCACTCACATGAATCGGAGGACAACCAGTTGAACACCCCTACATAGTCATTGGCCAACTAGCATCCATCATGTACTTTCTCATCATTCTAGTAATAATACCAGTAGCTAGCACTATCGAAAACAACCTCCTAAAATGAAGACAAGTCTTTGTAGTACAATTAATATACTGGTCTTGTAAACCAGAGAAGGAGAACAATCAACCTCCCTAAGACTCCTAAGACTCAAGGAAGAAGCTATAGCCTCACTATCAACACCCAAAGCTGAAGTTCTACTTAAACTATTCCCTGAATCACCACCAACCATACCTATCAATATATCCCCAAAAACATTAAGAGCTTCCCTAGTATTAAATTTAATAAAATTTTCAAATATCCAACACAAATTTCTTACCCCACAAGCTTATGCACATAACAACACGTTCAACAACCCACATCATAAATAATATAACACCAGCACCTACCAAAAACAACCTGCATCAACCCAACAATACATAATCATTAATTCACTATAAATACTATATGTATATGTTGCACCACTATCATGTACTTTATGTGTACATAAATGTACATACTAACAATCTTATAGCACGAACATAGTACATATAACATACTAGATAGCTCGTCCACATGGGTATATACATTAGATTAATGTAACACGGACATATTATGTATATAGTACATTACATGATTTACCCCATGCATATAAGCATGTACATTACATTAATGTAATATAGACATATTATGTATATAGTACATTACATGGTTTGTCCCATGCATATAAGCATGTACAATAGCTCTATTGACAGTACATAGGACATTTTATTGCTTGTTCGTACATAGCGCATGAAGTCAAATCCGTCCTCGCCAACATGCGTATCCCGCCCACTAGATCGCGAGCTTATCGACCATGCCGCGTGAAACCAGCAACCCGCTTGGCAAGGATCCCTCTTCTCGCTCCGGGCCCATTAACTGTGGGGGTAGCTATTTAATGAATTTTATCAGACATCTGGTTCTTTCTTCAGGGCCATCTCATCTAAAATCGCCCACTCTTTCCCCTTAAATAAGACATCTCGATGGACTAATGACTAATCAGCCCATGCTCACACATAACTGTGGTGTCATACATTTGGTATTTTTTAATTTTTGGGGATGCTTGGACTCAGCTATGGCCGTCTGAGGCCCTCACCCGGAGCATAAATTGTAGCTGGACTTAACTGCATCTTGAGCATCACCATAATGGTAAGCACGAGCATCATAATTAATGGTCACAGGACATAACTGTTACGCCTTACACCCCTTGATTTTTCCCCCCTTCTCCTTAAATATTCACCACCATTTTTAACACGCTCCCCCCTAGATAATAATATAAATTTATCCCGCCCTCAATACTCAAATTCACACTCCAACCAAAGTCAATATATAGTGCCTGGGTCTTTTACATAGCACACA